GAAGATCTGTTCTATTCCCTTTTGGAAGACGAAGATAAAGACGATGGAGATAATTCAGATTGGCAAAAGCTGCCTTTAGATGAAACCTTTCGTGCTGAATTCGTTTATTCGAAAATAGAAAGATTCGTTTTTTATAACAAATTAATAGAAAATCCGAAAAAAGAGATTTCAGGCCCAGACTTTCGATCTTTTTTAATGGAAATTGATGAGATTTTATCCATGAAATATTATAAATATTATAAGCTCTAACTGATGAGAGTTTCTGGTATCCTAAACTAAAACCGAACGAGCAATTCCAGGGCCTAAAACTGAATAGAAAACTCCAGGTCCTAAAACTGAATCTTAACTTTTGGTCATAGTCCTGAAACCGAATTTCTTTTCATATCTTTACTTGTCTTTTTTTTACGTAATTTTGTACTTTATATTTCCTTTGTTGTTAGGATAATTTTCCCGAGGGATAATGAAAAAGATTTTAAAAGGGATTGCTAATTATGTCTAGATCGCGTATAAATGGGAATTTTATAGATAAGACCTTTTCAATTGTAGCCAATATCTTGTTGGGAATAATTCCAACAACTTCAGGAGAAAAAAAGGCATTTACCTATTACAGAGATGGTGCGATTTGATTCTTTTTTCTTATTTTTTTTAGCCTGTATGTAGTTAAGTCTTACAAGAAAAACGTATTGCGGGATAGAAAAAACCTAGTAATGAAAATAAACCTGCGCTTGATGAAGGTGAAGTTTGTGGGGGTAGAACAATCAATCCCTTCTGTCGTGTATCCTCGATTGATGCAATCTCAGATGCTTCAATCATTAATTTGAGCATTGAGCGAAAGATTAGACCTCTACTTCGTAGAGTCTCTACTAAATACCATACTAAGTATAGGAAAAAAGCACTACACTTAGAAATCAACAAAACAAAAACTTTGTTCGAAATACCCCTTTTCCTTATAGGTATCGGGACTAACAAGAATGGTTGGGACAACAAACATCCATTTCATTCGTACTTTGGATACCCATATAACCATCAAAGATTGTTGAAGTGACTAATTCTTAGAAAAAAAAAGCGTTAAGAACAAAGAAATTATTGGAGTTATGTTTTTTATCTACTACTAATATGTAGTAGTAATATGATCGGTTGATGTTAAGAAAAAACCTCTGATGAGAAGGTTTACTAGAGATTTCTTGTAAAAATACTAGCTTCTTTCAGTTCATAAAAAGATGAGAATAGTTGGATTTTAATTCTTTCCAAAGATTTTTTTACTCAATATTATGGATAGAAAGTAGGAGCCGTATGAAATGAAAATCTCATGTACGGTTCTGGAACGGAGATCTTTTCAATAGAATGAACGACCGTAACGAATGTTGGCTCAATCCGAAGGAAATTATGCAGAAGCTTTACAGAATTATTATGAAGCTACGCGACCAGAACTGGATCCTTATGACCGAAGTTATATACTCTATAACATAGGCCTTATACACACAAGCAATGGAGAACATACAAAAGCTTTGGAATATTATTTTCGAGCACTAGAACGAAATCCTTTTTTACCACAAGCTTTTAATAATATGGCTGTGATTTGTCATTACGTGCGACTATCTCTACTATAGAAAAAAAAGAAATTAGCTAGTAGATACTAGAAAAAATAGGATTTCTACATAGAAATCGTCAAAAACAACGATTTTTTTCAGCTGTAGTAAATAAAGAGACTTCAAAATAAAGAGACTTCATTAGAATTAAAATAGGAAGAAAAAAAAACATAGCCTATACTTCTATGGATAAAAAATCAAATTAATAGAGAAAGCACCGTAAAAATCACTTAGCGAGCTATTGTGTCGATAAATTTAATAACTGCTTACTTATGTCATAATAAGGGACATTAAGTTAGAAATCCACTTATGTAATAGAGTTGATCTACTAAGATATTAAGCAGCGGTGTAGGATTAGATCCCAAAGATAGTAAGTTCTTTTTCTTATTGATTGAGAAAATTCTTTTTCAAAGACTCTATAGCGATTTACTATTAAAAAGGAGATAGTTACCTCTCAGAAAATTCTAAAAATATATGAGCTTTATCTGCTTTATTCTTCTGAAGGTGGGAAGAAAAGAAAAAACTAATTTCTTATTAAGAAAATTAGAGTTTGAAACTTACTGTAATCAACTGATTTTTTGTTTTTTTATGATTAACCTTATCATAGAAAAAATCAAGAGAAATTTAATTAGCCAATATAGAAGAAATAAGGATAGGATAGAAAAAAAAAGAATAGATTACTGAGCCGTATGAGGTAGGAAACTCTCAAGTACAGTTCTAAGGGAAAGAATTTTCTATTTCGACCGGGGAGAACAGGCCATTCTAGAGGGCGATTCTGAAATTGCAGAAGTTTGGTTCAATCAAGCTGCTGAGTATTGGAAACAAGCTATAGCGCTCACTCCAAGTAATTATATTGAAGCACGTAATTGGTTGAAGATCACGAAACGTTTTGAACTTGAATAAGATTTGAATTTACATTCAATTCAAAAATACATAAAAAGGAGAAAAAAATTTTATATTAAGAAAATAACAAAGAAATGTTAGAGAGAAGAGTTTTGAATTATTAAAACTTAGGAAATTGCTCAACAACAAGTTTTTTTCTCTGTTACAGACTTTTGATTTCATAATAGCTATTTTACAGAATTTGAAAAATTTTATTCTTAAGTTCAAATCGTTCTGGGTTATCTCTTTGGCAATATACGTCGTAATCCTTCGTATACGTGTGTTACTGGAAATAGAGTCAAGAAACAAATTAAGTGAATTTGATTCAAAAAGAGGGAGAATTTTTTATGAATTTCCCAGTTCATAATTAATATGAACTATATATCGATTGAACCAATGACTATTCATGATTCCATATTGAATCAATTCCATACTTTTCAAAAATATAAAAGACTGTTATGATAAAACTTCGTTTGAGACGATGTGGTAAAAAGCAACGTGCGACTTGAAGGACATAATTTTTTGTGGATTTTTACATCCACCATTTTCTCTCTATAGTAATGAAAATGCTCTTGGCTCGACATAATTTGTTCTGTTCAAAAACCCAATTTATAATTTTTATTAGGTTGTCCGTAAACAGTACATGATGGAGCTCGAAGTTTGATTTTTTTATCAAACAAGGGAAAGAATCTAGGGTTAGTAATAATTCAATTAATTCTAATTAATTTAGACCAATTTTGTAAGTATATCTTAGTATCAGAATCAGAAAAAAATACAATTCCAATAAGAAAAAAAAATAGAAAGTGAAATTATTGGAAACTGGTAAAACTATTCTGATTTTAAGGTGGAACGGGAATGAATCCTTCGTATTTATTTTATAAAGAAGGAAATCGAAAAGAAGGGGTGTTGCTTTCCCTTTGAAAGGAATAAAGGTCTTCAAAATAATTTAAAAACCTAAAGATTCCAAAAAGAAAAAAGAAAGGATTCCGGAACAAGAAAATACTTTTTTAAATTATCTCAACAGTGTAATTGGATCAAATTGACAAATCTAAAAAGGTTAGAGATAAGACAAACAAAAGAGTTTAGAGACAACTCAAGAAATTCTTTCATAAGGATTTATGAACTTTAAAAAAATTTTTTATTTAACTTGAGTCATGAGTAAAAAAAATATTATGATATTTTTTTATATAACGAAAAGAAAAAGGGACTCTATTTGAATCATAGTATAATTCATGATTTTCTGAGTCCTTTTTGCATTCTATACAGAAATTTGAATTATTTTTCTTGAGCCGTATGAGGTGAAAATTTCATATACGTTTCTAGGGGGACTTTTTTTATCTATATTTATCCCAATGAGCCATCTATCGAATCATTGCAATTGATGCTCGGTCCCGAAGAGAAGGAAGAGATCTTGGAAAAGTAGGTTTTTATGATCCAATAAATAAAAAAACTTATTTAAATGTTTCTGCTATTCTTTTTTTTCTTGAAAAAGGTGCTCAACCTACAAAAACTGTTCATGATATATTAAGAAGGACAGAATTCTTTAAAGAAAGAAGTTTGGGTTAATCAAAGCAAGGAAAGAACGAAATTTCAAAATCTAAAAATATAAAAATAGATATAGATACTTAGATACTATTTAAGTAGGTTAAGTAGGAGAGAAGGACTAGTATCTGTAATAGTTTCAATTACATTATTTTTTTCAATTGATAGGAGAGTGGGATGTCATTCAATTTTTTTCTATCCTATACAAGAACTTTTTGTTTTTGTATAGGATACATCAAAATTTTTAGGTATCCTAAATATCGGATGACGTTAATAAATAACGTATGATAATATTGTAGAAAAGATTCTACAAAATATATAGAATATAATTATATTATTTTATTTTCTATATAATTATATAATTAAATTTGAAAATATTAATAATTTCATTATTTTCCTTTCTATTTTTTTTGGTATTTATTTTATTGGTATTTATTTATTTTTTCTCAATATTACTATTACTATTGACAAATTGTATTTGATCAATACAATATTGTATTGATCAAATACAATTTGATCGTAGATGAATAGATCTTTTTATTCTGTTCTCTAGTGTTTCTTTACAGTCGGTTTGTATTTCATCATTAAGACATCTTTTTTTTTTAATCAAAAAAAAGTGATTTTTCAAATTTTTCATTTTGATTGGAATGGATTTCGATTTCTTAATTTTAGTAATTGAATTTCAATTTTTTTTATTGAATTTTTGATTTCTCTGTTACTCATTTATGGTTTTGACAGAGTCATGCAATGCAATAAAATTGATTTAATTTTTGATTTCGATCATATATACCTCTCTTCTTTTTTATTCGGGTTGCTAACTCAATGGTAGAGTACTCGGCTTTTAAGTGCGACTATGATCTTTTACACATTTGGATGAAGAAAAAAATTCGTCCAGACTTTTGGTAGAGTCTATAAGACCGCGACTGATCCTTAAAGGTAATGAATAGGAAAAAGCAGCATGTCGTAATAAAAAGGATTTTATTCTTTAAATCTTTCAATTTATTTATTATTTATTTTATTGATTTATTCTATTGAAAGTAAATGATTTATTCTATTGAAAGTAAATAAAGTAGAATTTTTTGGATCTTATCCAACCATTACAGTTCTAAAAAATTGTTTTGAATTTTGGAAAAGAAAAAAGAAATTTCCGAATTTTAGCTGAGTCTATTGAATAAATGGATAGAGCCCAATGGCTCCAATTCTGATCAAGTCAAAAAGAAACGAGCTTATGTTCTTTTATTGGAACGATTTCCCGATCTAATTAGATGTTAAAAATATATTAGTACCGAATCCGGGAAAAGATGAATGAGTTTTTTTATGATTGAACTTTTGATCTGATTCATTCAAAAAATGAATCCTAATTATTCTTTATTTTTAATTGGAGATGGATGTGTAGAAGAAACTGTATATTGATAAAAAAAATGGATTCCAAAATCAAAAGAGCAATTGGGTTGCAAAAATAAAAGATTTTAACCTCCTAAAACTGAAAATACGAAAAAATAAATAAACTAAACTACTTGGATAGAAAAAGGGAAGAAAAATATCTTTATAATAATAATGTTTTTCTATTATTAGGATTAGTTAATAGAGCTGGGTTTATCGTTTCTTTTCCGGAGTATCTAGTATTTATACATACTAGAATTAATAAGAAAAACTCTGTTCTGACCATATTGCACTATGTATCATTTTATAAACCCAGAAAAGGCTTATTTCTTCTGCTTCAAGTAGAGATTTCAATGGAAGAATTTCAAAAATATCTTGAAAAATCTAAATTTCGTCAACAACAATGCTTATATCCACTCCTTTTTCAGGAGTATATTTATGCATTTGCTTATGATTATGGTTTAAATGCTTTTATTGAACCTAATAAAAAACGGATTAGCTATGATATTAAATCTAGTTTAATACTTGTAAAACGGTTAATTATTCGAATGTATCAACCGAATTTTTTGATGAATTCGGTTATTCAAAATTATAACCAAAATCAAATTAATGAGCACAACCGCTTTTTTTACGCTCATTTTTTTTCTCAGATGATATCTGAAGGTTTTAGTTTTGTTGTAGAAATTCCATTCTTTCTTCGATTTCTATTTTCTTCCTCTAAAAAAAAAATATCAAAATTGCAAAATTTACGATCTATTCATTCAACATTTTCTTTTTTAGAGGACAAATTTTCCTATCTAAATAATGTATTAGATATACTAATACCTTATCCTGTCCATTTTGAAATCTTAGTTCAAATCCTTCAATGCTGGATCCAAGATATTCCTTCTTTGCATTTATTGCGATTCTTTCTCTTCGATTGTTCTAATCGGAATAGTTTCATTATTTCAAAGAAATTGGCTTCTATTTCTATATTCTCAAAAGAAAATATAAGACTCTCTCGTTTCTTATATAATTTTTATGTATCTGAATATGAGTTTTTATTGTTGTTTATTCGTAAAAAATCTTCTTGTTTACGATTAACATCTTTTGGAACCTTTCTTGAGCGAATCTACTTCTATGGAAAAATAGAACATTTTAGAATAGTGCATCATATTTTTTTGAAGAAAACTTTATGGTTCTTCACAGATCCTCTCATGCACTATGTTCGATATCAAGGCAAAGCAATTCTAGCATCAAAAGGGACCGATCAATTTATGAAGAAATTGAAATATTGCTTTGTCTGTTTTTGGCAATATTATTTTCATTTTTGGTCTGAGTCTAATAGGTTTCATAGAAACCAATTCTCTTTTTATTCATTCTACTTTCTCGGTTATTTTTCAAGTGTAAAAAGAAATCCTTTGATGGTAAGGAGTCAAATATTGGAGGATTTTGTATTAATAGATACTCTTTTTAAGAGATTTGATACTCTAGTTCCAGTCGTTCCTCTCATTAGATCATTGTCTAAAGCTTCACTTTGTACTGTAGTAGGACATCCTACTAGTAAACCAATCTGGACAGATTTATCAGATTGTGATATTATTAGTCGATTTGGTCAAATATATAAAAATATTTTTCATTTTTATAGTGGATCTTCTCAAAAGAGAATTTTGTATCGAATGAAGTATATACTTCGACTTTCGTGTGCTAAAACTTTGGCTCGTAAACATAAAAGTACAGTACGTACTTTTTTGCAAAGGTTAGGTTCAATATTTTTAGAGGAGTTTTTTACAGAAGAAGGACAAGTTCTTTCTTTAGTCTTCCAAAAAACAATTTATTTTTCTTTATATAGATTAAATAAAGAACGTATTTGGTACTTGGATATTACCCATATTCTTGATCTTTTAAGTCATGAGACCTAAAATTTCAATAGATTAGATTAGAAATGAAAATCTATTTTCATAGATTATAATTCTGAAATGCTCAAATTGACTAAAATCAAGTTTAAATTTTGAGTCAACGAAATATTTGAAATTATTAAGAAATTTTTCAAATTATTAAACTTTCCTATTTCTTAAAATATCAATGTGATATGTATACATAGGGAAAGTCGTGTGCAATGAAAAATGCAAGCACGATTTGGGGAGGGTTTTTTTTTATTCTAACAGACAAAAATTATCTACTCCATCCGATTAGCTCCGGGTTCGAGTCCCGGGCAACCCATAAAAGAGTTTGAGAAGAGATTTTTCTTTTTTGATTCTGAAATTTTCTATTTTTATTTATATTATAGCATTGGTTGACATTGATAGAAATCTTTTTTATTTTTATTTATATTATAGCATTGGTTGACATTGATATTAGGTATATTTTGATATAAAAATGTGTTATACTGTTAATTAACAAACCTTTTACCTGTTAACTCATTTCTAAAAATTCTAGTTATTACTTTTTTCTTAGCATTGGTTGACATTAATATAAAAAGGTGTTATACTGTTCATTAACAAGCCTTCTACCCGTTAACTCATCTCTATTAACTCTAGTTAACTAGTTAATAGTTAATATGTGTGCTTGGGAGTCCTTACGAATAGAATAAACCAAAATTTAATCATGACTGCAATTTTAGAGAAACGCGAAAGCACAAGTTTATGGGGTCGCTTCTGTAACTGGATTACCAGCACTGAAAATCGTCTTTACATTGGATGGTTCGGTGTTTTAATGATTCCTACCTTATTGACCGCAACTTCTGTATTTATTATTGCCTTTATTGCTGCTCCTCCAGTAGATATTGATGGTATTCGTGAACCTGTTTCTGGTTCTTTACTTTACGGAAACAATATTATTTCCGGTGCTATTATTCCTACTTCTGCAGCTATCGGTTTGCATTTTTACCCGATATGGGAAGCAGCATCTGTTGATGAATGGTTATACAATGGTGGTCCTTACGAGCTAATTGTTCTACACTTCTTACTTGGAGTAGCTTGCTACATGGGTCGTGAGTGGGAACTAAGTTTCCGTCTAGGTATGCGTCCTTGGATTGCTGTTGCATATTCAGCTCCTGTTGCAGCTGCTACTGCTGTTTTCTTGATCTACCCTATTGGTCAAGGAAGTTTTTCTGATGGTATGCCTTTAGGAATCTCTGGTACTTTTAACTTTATGATTGTATTCCAGGCAGAACACAACATCCTTATGCATCCATTCCACATGTTAGGTGTAGCTGGTGTATTTGGCGGTTCCCTATTCAGTGCTATGCATGGTTCTTTGGTAACCTCTAGTTTGATCAGGGAAACCACTGAAAACGAATCTGCTAATGAAGGTTACAGATTCGGTCAAGAGGAAGAAACTTACAATATCGTAGCTGCTCATGGTTATTTTGGCCGATTAATCTTCCAATATGCTAGTTTCAACAATTCTCGTTCTTTACATTTCTTCTTGGCTGCTTGGCCTGTAGTAGGTATCTGGTTCACTGCTTTGGGTATTAGTACTATGGCTTTCAACCTTAACGGTTTCAACTTTAACCAGTCTGTAGTTGACAGTCAGGGTCGTGTTATTAACACTTGGGCTGATATCATCAACCGTGCTAACCTTGGTATGGAAGTAATGCATGAACGTAATGCTCACAACTTCCCTCTAGACTTAGCTGTTGTTGAAGTTCCTGCTATTGAAGGATAAACTAGATCTTTTGAATTGTTCATTATATTAAAAATTTGAATATCAATTTGAGAAATATCCAATATACCCAATATATTAGTTTTTTAGACTAATATATTGGGTAAGGAAAAAAATATACTAGTATAGTAGTCTCTAAAATTTCTCTATTGAGTAAGTATACCCGGAGGTTTCTAAAATAGAAATAAAGGTATTTTAGGTAAGTATACCTAGAGGATTAATACACTTGATTCTCGTTTTTTTTCTCTTTTAAAAATTAGAAAAAAGACGATTTTTTTTTTATACTAAGTAGTATAAATTCTCCATTTTTTCAGTTTTTTTTTTTAATAGGATTATAAATTATTGTTTCATTTTTTCACCAAAAATTTTGGTGGATAAAGATTTAATATTCCTATTGTTTATATCTTTCATTTCTAAAAAAGGGGTAGGTGTAAAATCTATTAAATCGTAACCTGTCTTTTAAATTATGGATTGATAAGACATCGATTTTTTACACAGCGATGTCATAATATAAAAGTTAAAAATAAATGATTTGGTTTAGATTGATCTTAACTCAATGAATTTTTTATCTAAATTCCATACTCAAAATAATTGATAAAAAGAACTAATATTACATATTACTAAGGATTTTCTTTTTTGATTTGCTATGCGATCGACAGATAATTTTGAGCTTCGGTTGTGGACATAAAAGTATTTCTTTCCAAATCATTCTGTATAACATAACATTTATAGATTTATTATTCCTTTTTTTTTTTTAGTAAATATGGGGATTCCATGTCAATGTAAGAGGTCAGAATAAAAACAATAATGATGAATGGAAAAAAGAGAAAATCCTATCTTTAGCTAGATAAGGGGCGGATGTAGCCAAGTGGATCAAGGCAGTGGATTGTGGATCCACCATGCGCGGGTTCAATTCCCGTCGTTCGCCCATCACACTATTTTTAATTCCTCCACTCACT